TAGAGCGGTCGGCTGGTAACTGACTAGTCGGGCGTAGGTTCGAATCCTACTTGAAAAGCTTCCCTGGACTTTTTTGACTCTCTGCTTACTCCAGCCGTAAGTAAACTCGTAGAATGGGATGTCATCCGCTGACTCCTAATTGCGAGAAGAGAATTTCCCTCCTAAGTCATCGAAAAAGAGGAGGCCTAGCTATGAAAAGGCTCCACGGATGACTGGGGCTTAGGGCAAAAGAAAAGGAAGATCGTCTTGACTCTCTTAACTATGGGAAAATAGTTAGAATGTAAACGAAACACATGCTTCACTCTCGCTTTCAGTATTTTGACAAGAGGGGCCGAGTTGATTGAGTTGTCCTCTCAAAAGAAGAGACTGGCTAGAGATCTCTTTATCAAAATCTTTGGAATAAATGGTTGCCCATGAATCTAGGTACCAATTAGGATCATAATATTATAGCTAGGAAAGATGCATTGCAGCAAAGGACCAGGGGAGCTTTAAAACACCTGGATATGAGCGATCAGATCGATGCTAGCATTTTATAACTTACCCATCTTTTCCCACCAACCTGTGTTATCTAGCGCGGTCTTGCTAAAGCTAAATCTCCCTCTCGACACGAGAAAGCTCAAAGCAGTCTAGCTAAGCCAAGTAAAGCTGTGCCAGATACGGATGAAATCGTTGGTGATTCTATTTCTTTATTCCGGATTCCGGATTACATCATCGAATAAGGCCTTTGCCTTCTTTTCACCGGGGATGTCTCGGTCAATTTTTGATTCCTGATAAAATGCACTTTTAAGTATTTTTGCAGACACGTCTTTCACTATTATATCCAAGTATTCGACGGAATACTTACTTTCCAGACTTTCAATAACTTCCTGTAGCCGGTAAGGAGCGAGAGGGCGCCTGTGCACCTCCTATTAATAAGATCGCCAAATTGGTTTTCACGAGTAGTCACCAAATTACTCAGCCAGTCGGAATCGTATTCTATGTGTTTTTCTTGCTTCTTCCCAAACAGCATCTTGGCTAAGCTCTAATGGGGTTTGACCTTTGGCCTGTTCAAGTGCGTCTCCTCTGCTTCCCCCACGAAAAGCGCCGGTGATCACTATGCTCTCGCCTTTTCTTTCTGCTTTCTTTCCTTACCTTGTGTGGGATTATGGGTTACTTTTCTGTTAGAAGGTGATGACTCAGGATCTTCCTTATGGATAAGATCTATAGATGCTTGCGCTGCGGGATCACGCGGGAGGGTGAGACTCTCTTATTAGCTACTAACTTGACAGATTCCTGGTCGAAGCGGGCTAAGCTGCTATAAAGAGCGAGAACCAGCTAAGTTGAAGATGATGGGAATTTTCCAATTCGATTGGGTACTTATCGCGGACCCTGGAGAATCTTCGTATTCTGTCTACATCATCTGTATCTAGTAAAGGATTGAAAAACTGGGGTCTACCCTTCTCCCCTACGTACTGATTGAAGAGGAGGGGTTTGAGTGGACTATCTTACGGGAATGGGTTAAGAGCTGGTTACGGCCAGTACTATGGAACAAAACCGTCGAAAACAGTCTTTCTAAAATAGACCAGATATGCCGAATCTGAGCTGAGAGATGCTAGGTCTCGTCTAAGCCCTTTTCGCGTCTCCGCATGTGGAAAGTTCCAGTTTTTCTTCCAGATCTATCAAGCCTCATACAGATCTTATTAAAATATGAGGTAAACGACATCACATACGGTATTCTTGCTTATCCAAAGCCGTTCAGTGGTGAATCGGTGGATCAGAGATGCCTTCCGTCGATCGACTGTAGTCGAGAAAAACATAGGAATGCTGTGGTGGATGTCTAGCTGCAATCTTTGGTTTTGTCTGGCCTCGACTAGAAAGTCTCAAATCACTACGAAGGATAAAGTAGGTAATGCAATTCGCACTCGAATTGGCAAAGTTGTGGGTATCACACCCTGGATAAAAGAAAGTTCGGAAGGTTCATCAATTCGATCCACCGGTCGAGCGTAATTGTCTTCTATTTAATATTCCAAACTATCTCACCGGCCTTTCATCCCTACCCTATCGTAGGAAATTGCGTATGAAAAGGAGTCTAATTTGTTTGGGGTGAACTTACTGTTCCCGGCTTTACCTCATAGAGGTAGAAAGGCTGATTTTGAGTACAAAGTCGAGGTAAACGGCTTCCACTCGGTTAGCTTCCTCTGCTTCCGGTGGTGTGGGACTGATGCAAGTGCTTTTGGGTTTTCAATCACGTGTTTTGTAGTCCCGAGTGGGGACAGTGTTTTTATTCATTATAAAGTTTCCTCCTATTCATATCTTATCGAATAAAGAAAGAGATAGTCTATATCCTGTATCGATCATAGTAAGCTCTGAATTCCTCTAGTTAGCGTATAAGATCTTCTTCTATTCTACGACCTCCGAATAGGTAAGAGAAGGAATTCGGTTCACGAAGGGTAAAATCATCACAAATTCTTTTTCCCTGAGACTCCTCTCTCTGTCTTCTTACCTTTAGTCTTCGATTTCAGTCATTGAATTCTGGGTTTTGAGACCTAATTTTTGCTTGATAGCCCACTGCCTTTGCTTTCCTTATGAAATGGTAGAAAGTAAAGTTCCATTATTGGACTAAGAAAGAGATTATTACCTTAAGGCCTTTCATTAGAGTAAGAGGTGCCTAGCGCTCTTTGCAAAAACCGCTGTTGGAGATAGGAATGAAGCCTATTTCCCTTACAAGAAGATCAATAGGATTGGAAGAGAAAGATGTCGATTCAGAAGGCTACTTAATTCTTTCGAGTAAGCAAGCGCATTAAAGCCCCTTTTCAACTACCTCAAGTAGGGTGATGATAGCCGAGACCCATGGTAATCGTCTTTTTTAGCTTAAATAGAGGCATTGTAGAATCAATCTCGATAAGAGGTCTATCATGCTTATTCGGAAAACGTAAGGAAAGTCTTCAAAACCTTCCTCATTGCAGGAACCAGAGCAACCACTGGTAAGTATCCATTGAAATCTCTCTTTTAGTGCCCGGTTTCCTTTAATTCCAGCAAACCCTCGTAGCTTCATTAGGCGACTCCGGTGATAGACTAAGAGAGTCGGCTAGGTAGTACACAATGAGGATTCCCCGCCTGAAAAAAAATAGGAAAGCTCCTTTCCTTAAGGGCCTTTCATCAGAGTCCCTTCTTTTACCGGGTATTTATTCTACATCCATTTCAGGTCACACATGGCTAAGCTCCTGCGACAGGGAGAGGTAAAAAGGCATAGCATAGCTTTCAGGGAAACTCCTTCAGATGTATTGGAAATGGAAATACAGATCAAATACCTTCTGAGGCGGTGTTCCCTACATACAGTCATACAGTACGGAGGGGAAGAGAAGAAGGGCTGGGCTAGGCACATAAGGTGGGGTTAATTGTCTTACAGGCAAGCTCTCGGGCTTCTAGTACCGATTTATAAGCCACTGCTTACTTCGACGTTTTTCCATTTCCCATAGAATCCTCCCTCCAAATGGCACTTGTTCATGCGTCTGTCGCCGTAGCAGCTAAAATAACGGAGGAAGGAGGAGGGGGAAAAGTGGGTATGTGGCTTTCCCCTTAGGAAGGTTTCTTTACATCTAGTGAATGATCTAGTGAATGAAGGTCGCATATGCGCTGCAAGACTCGTCTGTTATAGAATTCGCTGCTATTGAACTAAACGAAGGGGAGATAAATAGCATATTAAAAGGGCAAGCAAGACGCCGCAGATAAGAGAAGACAGGAAAGATCAGAAGCAAGAAATGCCCTGGTTTCAGGAATAATTTGATGTGCACAGAGGACTCATCTTTCAACAGCATGTCCGAAAGGACGTTCATTCAACGGCATTAGCGGTCTAGCCTCTTCGGAAGCAGAGCATAGGATAGGCTGCTGGTAAGACCAATAGGCTATTAGATGGGATAGGGAGGCCGGTAATCCTTTGTCCAAGATCCTCTCGGACTGTTGAATAAAGGCAGGGAAAAAGCTTTCACCAGGTCCAGGAATCGGTATTAGCTCTGTTTTCGCTGTTCTAGAGTCGGTAGTTTTAATTGCTCGTGTTGAATCAGCCGGGAGATTCGGATGAAAGGTTCTCGAAATGGAAGCTCTGTACCAAGGGTAGAGGAGAAGAGAAGCAAGCCACCTTCCCAAGCTAATCAAATCATCTCTGTCAACAATTGGTTTACATTCATTCCCCGTGAACAGAGTGACTGGTGGATCAGACGCTGGCTTTGATGGTAACAGTGTCAATTAACATTGCCTTGCAGCACAAGGTACGAGAATCACTGTGATCAAGTGCAGGGCAGCAGAGTAAATACTAGTTTATTTTTTCTTCCAATTACTGCTGCGGTTGCTGTTGCTGGGCTAAACCATTCATCCTTCATCCACCGATCACCAAATCGGCTTAGCCGAGACCAAATCCACTTTCTTTTAGAGTGATTAGCTCCGTCATGCCTTGCTGCTCTGCCCCTAGCCCTTTCTTAGCTTCGTAGCCCCATTCTTCCATCATCTTCCACTTGAGGTTCCTTTGGAGATTCCTCCTATCCTAGGGGTGAGCTTTCTTGGCTTCACTCTAGAGTCCAGGGAGACGTCGAAGACGGATACGTATGTTTCTCCTCCAGATCCTGAAGATGAGCATCTTGGCCTTTGAGGCCTGTCTACCTCTCTCGGAGGAGACCGTCGTCGATGTGATCCAGAATGACGTTCCGGAACGCCAAGCAGTTGACCGCGGAGTGGTTTGTGAAATTGTGCCACTTGCTGTATTCCTTCTTACCGATTTATTCCTTTGGTTAGCGGTTTCTGATTTACTGGCATTTTGCCGCGATCGCGTAATATCCAATTCTCGATTCGTCAAATCGCCCTCTCTTGGGCACCGATTTCTCTGGTATTGCTGGTCCTACTTTCCTCTGTAAAGCAGGACACGTTAGTGGTCGCTTTCCCACAATCTCCACTACGTTGGAATCAGCTTCCATGTTGGGATCGTAATAGTACGTTCACTGAGAGGAAGCCTTCCTCTGACTCACCTCTTTCGGGCAATCCACTCATTCTTGTACCTGACACAAGTCTTTCTATAAATCTACTTGTTTCTGGGCTAAGAGAAGTACTTTTGTTTGTTGCCGTTGAATTATCTAAATAAGTACTTGTTTGCGAGAAAGTTTATGACATAACTTCTTGTTGTTGTATCCGGCTCGCTTATCGCTCTAACTACTACGAGTAACTAGCTAACATTCGTACTTGTTTCCTAGGCTTCAGATGTCTCATTATGGGAATGTGGATTGGCCCAGGATCTTTCTGTTCGAAGCTACCCATTGGCCGGTGAGGAGGCAGGCCACCCCTTAGTCAACTCCACTGAATAGCTGCCAAGGCCTGGAACGAGTACGACTAGGAAGATCAATAGAACCTAAACTTAGGTATGCACTTGCTGGCTGGTCTCATTGAATGGCTTGTGATAGGAGTGCCCTAAGGCTTTTGAAGGGCTTTATTCTTGAACTCGAAAGGGGGCGATCCCAGACCTACACCCGACTAAATGGAATTTCTTCTTGATTGAAGTATTCCATCAAAGCCCGATCTCTGTCACTGTAAATGCTGGCTTCCTAAGCAATGAACGACGAATTCGTCTCTTCGTGAGACAGTTCGGGGGATGGGAGCCGAAAAAAGAAGCCTTTTCTGCCCGCACTACTACTTACGTCATTTCTTGCGGGCTGAGGCGAAAGGGCGCTTTGGGACCGATTTAAAGCAGTTTCGCCCCTTCGTAAAACTAAAAATTGATTAAGAGAAGGCGAATACCGATCAAAAGGTTTGGTATCCTTGTCCTACTCCTATTCTACGGTATTCAAAAAATCGGCATGTCTTAATGCCTTTGACCGGGGAATATCCCCCGCAGCAAAAACGAATAATGAAATAAGAGAAGAAAGGTTTTGGCATAAGCTCACACGGCATAGGGTTCAAAGGGCTTTTCTACTCATAAACTCAGGGGTCGGATTTCCACTTCTTTCGGGCACTTTCTTTATATTAGTTTCGTCTAACTATCGCAGGTTCGGATGATTGATTCGCCCGAACTCCAATTTGTTCTGGGTTAAGTCCCATACGTATTTGCCTTACTTCTTCGATCCGGGAAGACAACCCAAGCTAGAGAAGTAAGACTTCATTTTGGCTTTCCTTGATCAACAGGCCGTCAATCCTTTCTTCGACCTCAAGAGATTGAACAAAGAAGCCCCATTGATTGGATATGGTTCCATCTCCCAGTGGTGAGCAAACAACAGCCCCCCGATCAGCTAAGCTAGAGAGCAGATATCCTACTCGTTCTTGCATTACGCGCCTGAACGAACAGAACGCACAATGCCTCTGATTTATACGAAACACTGAGAGAACCAAATCAAATCAAAGAAAGGTGTGGGAGATTCTTTTCGTCGTTTTCATTCGTGCCCCATCCTCCAATGGTGCATTCACTCCCGCCCTTAAGAGTTATTGCTTCAAGTTAACTTGCCTTGCTAATGCTAGCTTGCCTTCTATTATTACTGTCCAGAGCGGGGAAGAAGCACTACTGAAGGTCATTACTGTGAAAGACCGTCTTATCGATCTTTCTTTTGAAAAGGCCTATAGAAAGCCCGCGAGTTCTTCCTCCTTGATTCGTTCGTTGGTCACTCACTCTCTTTAGAGTCGTTTAACACCCAGACTTTCAGGAAAGACAAGAGGGAAGGTTTCTTTATCACAGTCACCGAGACCGAAGCGGAGGGGGGGATCTTGGTTTAGCCATTCACTATCGAAGCGAAAGTCAAGCCACCAACCATCGAACCGATATTGATTGACCTACTAATCGGAGAGTCGAGAGACAGAGACAGGAAAGCGAAAGAAGGGCTCCGTTAGGGTTAAGAGTGATCCACCAGTCTTCAAATCTGTTCAGCTGGGAGTGGAAATAGTTAACAATGACTTTCGCCTTCCACGGCATGGAGAATTCACCAGTAATTATGTTAACTGCAACCAAAGAGTTCGCGATTCAATTCAGTCTAGATCCGCTTTCTAGCTTTCTTGTGGGCCAGTAACCTTCCTCACCGACCTTGGTTCCTTCCGAGGTCGTCTAATTCATTAGGATATGTCCTCACTCCGAAGAAGGGGAAGTGGCGGCCCACTGACAACAGAGGGAATTTAGTATGGTAAAAAGCAAGAACAAGAAAACAAGGAAGTCAAAAAGTCAAAACTAACTCTAACTAACAAACAGTACTTGAATCTTACTTATTTGAAATTGATGCAAAACACTTTTTCTCAATGCCCGCGGAGAGATTAAGCCTTTGTGTGCTCTTTCTGGATGGATTTTTGACCATCTATCTCCATGGGTGAATGCTTCCGGCTGGTATATTATTATACCATGTGTAGGCTCGGCCTGTTAAGGACTTAGAGAATTATCGTAGTCGCAGGTTTGCATTTTCTTCATGTTCGCCAAGTGCTTCGAGGAAGCGGGAGATATGCTCTCTGGCGTTGCCACGGCCGTTGTAGAGAGTCAAAGTGGGGTGTCCTTTTGGGTAGGGCATGTGTTGCAGCTCATTTGGTATGGCGGGTAATGTTCATAGGTGAGGTCATCAGGTTGCTTCTTTGAGCGTTCTTGTTCGAGTAGGCGTGTAAGTTCTGCTACTGTGACGAATTCCTGGGTTGTAACAGCAGAGGCATTGGGTTTTTCTGTACAACGGCTGGTGGTACTCTTGGCGCCAGAGGTGATTGGGGTTGGGGCTCTTGGTGGACTTCGGCTGCAGAGGCCTCTGGCGTCGTTTTCGTCAGGCTCGGTTTGAACTAAATTGTTGGAAGAATTGCATCATCTTTTCATTGTTCTGTGCAAACGCACGACTGAGCAGTTCTGCGACTTCTTACTCGGGCCGCCAGGTGCCCGAGGTGGAGATGGCATCTCGTGCTCAGAAAGTTCGTCGTCAGTACGTTCTTGCTCGTCAACTTCGTTTCCTGGGTTCACTCGGTCCGTTGGCTATTTTCTCTTTGCCATTCACTTGTGTAGTCACCTACCCACTGGAGTCGCCAAATGTAGAAGGTGGATAAGGCTAAGTATTACGTAGAGAATGAGGCTGATGTCTTGGAGTGGTGAGGTGGCTCAGGAGGTCGCCTAAACCGAATGATGGCCGTACGATCACCCTTGGGTCAAGCGGAGGGCAAAGAAAGAGACAAAGGTCCGGAGATGAGGGGGAGTGAAGCCGAGAGATAACCTGGGGAATCCCAAAGAAGAAAGGTATGATGTAATTTCTGTCCTGGGGCCAGCTATTTATAGGCATAGCAGGTCAGAGAAATGTCGGAACCCAAGATCGTTATGCTGACGTGTCATAGTTTGTTAGAAGATCAGCTGGCAGAATCTTCCGTACGAAACTGTCTGACACGCGTGGTCTCGAACTCTCGGCAACCTTCCTGGCGGCGCCAGGTGTTCGGCCAATCATCTTATTCCCGAGGAGATTCATATTCCCACCTATCCTAACGAAGGAAGCAATAGAACCGCTTCCCGCTACTAAGGAAGTAGCTCGGAGTCGGTTTGACTGGAGGAGATTACCTCTTGCGAGAATAGAGATCTTTCAATTCCCGACTCCATCAGTATTCACTGGAATGCGGCTATGACAATAAAGAGTGTGACCTGACGGGCGAACATGATCTTTACATAACCAAGAGTTTGGTCGGTTCTCCGATCCACCTTGAATGAGCTATCCTTGCCCCCTCGAATGAGTAGATCGGCGATACAGGAATTGGAGTGAATGAGGCCCAACATAGAATTCTTTCTCGGAGGTTCGCCCGGCGCCTCTCTTCTCTGGATCCGCTCGATTTGACATCACGGGGGCCATCCATTGAGGCTATCGAGGTCTAGCTCGTCTCTTACAGTACAGCCCTCACTCGAAGTAAGGATTTCAGGGGGTTACTGACCAGATAGATCTATTGAGTGAGAGAAAGTGGCCTATAGCCCTCTCTAAAACTGATGAATCAAAGCCTATCGTCTCAGCCTTTCCAGCAGCCTAATCCGATAAGCCTAAACATGGTCCAAGGAGTTCTAACAATCGGGGAAGCCTTTGCCCTTGCTTTAGTTGACCCGAAAGCAGGTAGTTCAGTTCCTGACCTCGGCTCATTCCCTTCAGTTTTGAAGTGAAAGCGCGGTTACGGGTTTCCTTTTGTATCAGCATTGGCGATTGATTTCTCCTTCTCATCCGGTCTATATCGAATGACCTTCTTTTTTGCTCTGGCTGCTATTGACTTGACTACATTGTCTCACTGAGGAGTGTTTTCTCATATCATAGAGGAAAGAAAGATGGGCCGAATCATGCAGGTGGAAATTTCTGTGATCACCTATGATATATCTGGTTGTTCTCTCTCCTCCTCCTTCTCTATGTTCCTTACCTTCCACCTACAAAAGCAAGAATGCAATCTCGAGTACGTCCCTCTTATCTTATTTCGGAGAAATTGAATAAGAAAGTGATGTTCGAAAACACTGATGAAGTAGAGTCAGTCTGAGGATTGGACCCGGGGGAACATAGATTTCCTATCGGTCTTGACCTTCTCAGAGACTTGCCAAGATAGGGATCTGCTCTTATATTATAGATATTATAAGACGATATTAGAAAAGGAACCCCTCTCTCTTTCCTTTCTGTGCGCTCTCTCTTCTGTCATGTGCTTAAATAATTGAAAGTAAAAAAGACGTGATCAACTTTCTCGATCTGCTTCAGACTCATCACTCTAATGTCTCGTCCAGGTCGGGGGGTGAATTGGGCCCTCTGAATGAATGGTGAACCAGTCCTACGAGTGGGTTGATCCGCCGCAATTATTGTTATATATATAGTCCTGACCCGGAAAGGTACTAGGCATGGGTCACGCCACCTTGTTCAGGCGAAAGCCCATCAAGTGAATGAAGTCTAATTCCCATTCCGGGCCGGCCCAGGCCTGCTCGCTATCCGAGTGTAGTCAGCAAAAGCAAAGAGAAAAAATGACGTAACGTAGGACCAATAAGATTGAATCCTCTGAGAGAGAATGGATTCAGAGTATACTTATTATATATATTGATCGAGGAGAGCGGGGAATAATCCGGATAGGAATCGAAATCGTTGCGTACTAGCTTCAGTGGGAATAAGTAAGTGTCACGTTAAGGAGAACTAATATTGGACCGGGGAAAAAAAGGGGAGAAAGTAAAGTCTAAGCGCATATGGCACGAAAAGGAAATCCGATCTCGGTTCGAAACTACCAATCTATTTTTATTGATATCTTAATATATCTCGTTTTGATTTCTCTTTCGTTGACCTTCATGAAGCTAGGAATACCGATTATGGCTTTTTGTGACTCCGGGGAGGACGACGAATCGAGGATTTGCGCTCATCCTCCAGCAGAGGGTTCCTCAAATGCCCAACTCGATTTGGACTTAACTCTGCGTCCGCCGGGACCAACAGCAGAGGAAATAGAAAGGGAGCTTTCCTCTTTTCTTTCTTCCTTTGGAAATAGGGGAGTGACCTCAAGTGTACTCCAAAATACTAAGATTAAGCTACAATTGGACGTCGCGTCCCCCGCGAAGCTTTTGAAGATCCGGGAACTTATGCGGGATCTCCAAAGCAGACCGGTTCCTGCTTTCCAAGCGAGAGATGCTTTATTGAAAGCTCTCGCCCAATGGGAGAGGGACCAGACGCGTGATCCATGAGGTTGGCCGCCCAGCGTCGGCTCTACGAACTAACAAGGGGTCGGTCGCGAGAGATAGAAGGGGTGGTCCGGCGGGTAGGCTGGAGGGGGCTCGTCAGGGGGAGCAAATCGAGAAGTCCTTCGAAAGATAGGGCTTCCCGGAGAATTTGGTGTCTTTCTATTTGGAAACAAAGGACCATAAGTATAATTAGACACTTCGTCTTTATTGTTCCACTAGCTAGGATAAAATGATCAGATGTCCCTTTCATTATTACAACCTTCTTTTTTGATGTCAAAGACCAGAAGCTACGCGAAAATTTTCATTGGATCTCGGTTGTTCTTAACAGCGATGGCTATTCATTTAAGTCTTCGGGTAGCACCACTAGACCTTCAACAAGGTGGAAATTCTCGTATTCCTTATGTACACGTTCCTGCGGCTCGGATGAGTATTCTTGTTTATATCGCTACGGCTATAAACACGTTCTTGTTCCTATTAACAAAACATCCCCTTTTTCTTCGCTCTTTCGGAACCGGTACAGAAATGGGTGCTTTTTCTACGTTGTTTACCTTAGTTACTGGGGGGTTTCGGGGAAGACCTATGTGGGGCACCTTTTGGGTGTGGGATGCTCGTTTAACCTCTGTATTAATCTCGTTCCTTATTTACATGGGTGCACTGCGTTTTCAAAAGCTTCCTATCGAACCGGCTCCTATTTCAATCCGTGCTGGACCGATCGATATACCCATAATCAAGTCTTCAGTCAACTGGTGGAATACATCGCATCAACCTGGGAGCATTAGCCGATATGGTACATCAATACATGTTCCTATGCCCATTCCAATCTTGTCTAACTTTGCTAACTCCCCCTTCTCAACCCGTATCTTGTTCGTTCTGGAAACACGTCTTCTTATTCCATCTTTTCTCGAATCTCCTTTAACGGAAGAAATAGAAGCTCAAGAAGGAATACCAAAACCTAGTTCACTCGCTGGCATCCATGGCTGAATGGTTAAAGCGCCCAACCGGGCAAATTCGTAGGTTCGATTCCTGCTGGATGCGTCGTCAATCAAGAAGTCTTTCCGGGAATTCCTTATCCGTAAGTCAAGCAGGCAAAGTCGACTATTCGTCTTCACTTACTCAAAGGAGCCCCTGAATGCAGACCAATCCCCCAAGGGACTAAGCGCATTCAGTTATCTTTCAAAGAGCTTATTCGAAAACAACTATTTTTGAATAATCAAATAAGTTTTTCTTATTAGTTGTTGCAACCCATTTGAATTTGAAAACAGCTTCTTCCTTCAACACCAGCAACGGATAGGACCAGATCTTCTATTTTCTCGACAGCTCTTACTGTAACAGAAAAGACTTGCTAGGGAATAGGGATTCGTTGAACTATGAAAAACTCATACCGGTTATTCCACAGAAAGAGGAACTTGAATTAGCCCTCGGGCTGTGAACCATTGTCACTCGTTACGTAACGAAGTTCAGTATCCGTATGTTAGCCAAGAGATGATTAGTCGATTCCTCTGAAAAGATGATGATTTGAGAAGCTCTATACGTATAGTCGATATAGAGCTATTCGTTTTTCAACTCATTCACTACGTATCTAAGTTCGAGCTGAATCTCCTACGTGACTGTGGTCAGGTAACTGTTAGTATAGTAAGAAGCTCCGGTTCACAAAAGAAAGAGCAGCAACAAGCTTCTAGTTCTCACTCCATTGCCATTTCTTCGGTCTCTTCCTCAGAGTGAAGCTAGCCACTCTCAATTAGTGGAGTGGGCAACTTGCTTCGGCTGCTTCCATTGATGGAGGCCTTGTCTTATGATAGGATAAATTACAAGGAATACCAATCCCCTTGGGGGCAGCCCCCATAAACACCTCCTCACACTCTTATCGATCCGGCCGAATGAGTGTAACGAAAAGATACGTATCTAAGTGAACGAACGGAATTCTAAAAGACTCACTCCAAACGAACGGAAGACTTGGAGTGAGTCTAATAGTCTTTCTTTTCCTCATGATAGTCTTTTTTCTTTTCTTTGTGGTCGTGAAAGGAGACTGCTTTTGAATGCTTACCTAAGGCAAGCTCTTTGACAGACTCGGCTGTGAACACTCTCTTAGAGAATCGACCGTTCGACGAGAAAAAGTCTGATTAGTCTTCCGCTTGAACGGTTATATCTATAGGAAGACCTGTCGCAAGGACAGGAACGAGTGTACTGTAGACAGTATGAGAGAAAGGAGAATTCTTTTAGAAGGAAGAAGCTTAATTGAGGCCGCCTTGCATTCTCGCTGTCTGGGAGCTCCACTCATCACCCATATCACTCGAGAACCCAACCTTTTCATTACAGTAATGTGATTTCATGTCTCTGATGATTCGGCAGGAGGAAAGAGGGAAGGCTTTGACAGATCGGCTGAAGAAGGATCGGGGTTCAAAGGAGTCTGAAGCTTGTCAAAAGCCTTTTGACGATTTGAAGATGTCGATGGTGATGGAGCCGGTGCTGCAGTTGCCTGAGTTTGATAAGCCATTTTCGGTTGAAACTTTCGCTTCTGGGAGAGACCTTGACGGTTTTCCAGTTGGTGATGCGGAAAGTGAACAAGGAGTCGTCGGTTGAAGACTCAAGCTTGTGGGCTTGATAGAAGGAAAGGAGTTGGCTATGATAGATTGGGCATCTTCTCGCTTACGACTTGGTCTCGTATGGGACATTCCCTCATGATGGAATGGCTACCTTTTTTGTCTTGTCTACTCAAGGAAGAGCGGGATACTTAGCTGAAAGGGTGAACAAGGCCGAGCGCCTTCAAAACTTGCTCCAGACTACCTTCGTCGGGCAGCAGTCGAAGAAGGGATAGTGCGCAACTCCTTTTATTAAGATCTGAGACTCTTAACGGATTTCTCTCCAATTAAGAAGTGACGGAGGTCTTTCGAGATTGAATATGACTGATAAGTCTATATAAACTATATAAAGAAGAATTCTGTCTTTCGAAGCGAGCCATTGGCAAGAAGCACAGAATCCGCTCGGGGACTCAGCGCATATACCCTGTCTTCTTTCATTGAAAAGGTACGGTGACGAATGAACGGATCAAGCAGTGCAGAAGGACCTACGACGATGAAGTAGAAAGGGGGACGTAGGGAAGCTGCGGGCAATTTGCGTAAGTAAGAAAACAAGAAAAAAGCGGCTAAATGCCGACAAACCAACCAACCAACCGACGACGTCCTGTCAGAGGCGGTGAAAGCCCTATATATATAACGATAAAAAGATAGATGGTCATGGTTTAAACTAGATTGTCCCAGTTAGAGTTTTTACTATAGCTGCAACCTATCTCATATTGGGGAGAAGTGTACCGCTCTCGATCAAACTAGAAATAGAATAAGAGAAGAAAGGCAGTGCAGTAAAAACACTTCCTGTTTGGTTCAATTTCTTTCGGATAATGAGTAAGAGAACGGAGCGAAAAAGCAAGGCCCAGAGGTGCTCAATGAGCCGGTAACCCTTCCTTCTCTTACTTGAAGAAGATCGAATCGGTCCAAGAAAAGTCATGCTGACTCTCTGGCTACGATTGCTTCTAAGATCAAAATAAAATGAATTGGTCAAGAGTCTACTTCCTTCTTTGATGTTGATTTGATAGAGATAGCAGAGGTCTTCGTAGCAAGGATCACATCCGATTACGATATTGATAGAGAGTTTTTGTGCCGGGTCCTGAAACTTATTTACCTAAAATCCGCATTACACCAGAAAAATCTGTCTCTTACCGCGCATCAGCTTGAAGAGCGGCTATCGGAGTCAAGCTTAAGAGAGCCTCCTACCTAGTCAAATACTGAACTTAAAAAATAAGAAGACCATCATCGAGTACTGAATCGGATTCAGAGATCACCAGCCTATCGAACAATAGCCCTTCGGGGAGGAAGAGCTCTCGGTAGTTGCGGTGGAGTAAAAAAAGAATTATTGCTTTCGGAACCGGGAACTGTCTGGTCCTCTCTTATGATAGCATCGTCATCCGCGCAGCCTTTCTTTATCCCTTGCTTTTTACGGCCCTGCTACTAATAGAATAAAAAGACTAAAGTTCCGTTGGGTGCTGCCTTAGTTCGCTAGCTTCGTTGTATGGAATGACCGGACTGACTTCAGGGAAGTTTTTGTGGCCAAAGGAAAAGAGTTGGGTTCTCTACCGAAGCCGTTATTGGGCTTTCCTTTTCACCAGGGAAACTTCCACGAGCTTTAGGGTAACCTCTGTCTTCATGTTCACATCTTTTTCTTACTCTTTCATTGGGCCTTTCGCCTCCCTCGAAGTAAAAACTCTCCGGTGAGACCAGATCAGCCAGAAGCCTTGGTGTGCTAACCAAAGAACCCGCCCCAGCGGACCCAGTTTCCAAAAGTTGAGTGGTCTGCGCATAACACCTCCTGACGGGGCATCTCCTCCATCCCCGTTGGTCCTTCCAAAACCTACTTCTCTTTTATTTCTTTTATTTTCTTCTTTTTCACTCTGGCGCAGCATTGTCCACTGGGGATTAGTAACAAAATAAAGTAACTGGCTGATGGGAGACCTGTTCCACGTCTTAGCTTCGACCTATACCGAAAGAGATTAGTTCATTGATCAACTACCACTTGATCCCCTAGGTAAAGGAATTTTTCTAAGGTGCCAAAGAGTCCCCTCCTAATAAGTAGGGCTTTGCTGGTCTTGCAAGCATTCGTCTACGTTTGCTCGCAAAACTGCTAAGGTTAAGATAGCCAATCCCGTTTTGTTTCGGCAGAAACGAATCAATTTCGAACAGTGTATTATAGTCGACGGGCCTCTAGCGATGATCGGACCCAGATAATCAATGTATTCATCGTGCCCCCCCTGGGTTCGGTGAAAGAATTGAATTTCCCGATGAGGTAGCCTGCTGGGACTTTGCTAGAAAAGGGATTAGCGGCTTAATGCATGGATTTGAGCTGTGAAAGGCCTTTGTAAGTGGCTTGCTCATGCCTTCCCGCCTTACTATGTCAAAGAGCCAAAAATGCACTCAATGAAGGCCACGATCAATAGTAGGGGTTTCTCTCTCAATTAACAAGCCCAGGGATCACAGACGAGATCTAACCTAGTGGTTTCGCTTTAATTCATTAACTATACGAAGATCTTATTTCTTACCTACTAGATCGATTGAAAGAAGCCTTCGGGTTACAGTCAACTCATAAAATACTCTCCTAAGGAGATATTCTTTCTATCCATAAACAGAAAGGGGGAGAGATTCCTGCTTGCCTACTTCGCGGATCGAAGGGAGAAGACCTATTATATTAAAGAAAAAAGAAAAAGAAAAAGAAAAAAGAAAAAAAAAGAGAAGAAAGGCTTTCGTCGTCTTTTTCCCGCTTTCACCTTCGATTGCGAAGGGCTTTTTTCCCGGTTTTCAATTCCTCTCCGGCGAGGTTTGAACTTCGCGTGGTGGGAAGGCCTTCCCGATTCGCATCTTCCCGTCCAGCAAAGAAAGTGAAGGGGAGCGGACAGCGAGTTGGAGGACGCTGCAGAACCGCGTGATTGATCCATCTGCGCTATTCCCTAATTGAAGAAAGTTGTAAAGCCTTCAGAGCCTCAGTCCCTACCATTTTTTTTAAGAAAATGAAAGCTGACTAGCAATCGCTCGTTTTTCTTATTAGCATGGGATTGGATGTTAATAATGAAATAAAAACATATATATATATTAGAAGAGAAGGCAATCCCCGTGGAATTCCTATCGATTTCCGATGGATAACAATCCATCTTTCTCGCTTTCGCTCTTTCTCCCAATCAGTCGCGAGGGTTCCGGGCATGAGAACGCAAGTGCCGGAATCAAACAAAAGGTCCGAACGTCCGAGGACGAAAGAGAAAATGCTCCGCGGGGAAGTCGTTTCCATCTAGGATAGCGTATTCGTGCCGGTTAGACGTCGGCCATGAAATCCATCACTATACCGAGCAAATCATGGGCATTCACATCTCGGTCAAGGGGAACTGTGCGCGATTCTCTCGTGAATCGCCTTCAGCAAGGTATGGCATTCAGGGTCTTAACCCAGGGAGAAATCTTTCTTCATAGATACAAGACATTCGTTGCTGATCTAAAAAAGATCTTCTCCCGTGGGCGTTAGCGGACGTTTTTCATTTTTCACTCGGTCCTTACTTCCCAAAGCAAAGGTTTTTTTAGGTTGACTTTGGAAAGGCGCTAAACAGGCCTATAGGTTCGCCTTTCTATTTATAATAGAAGAAGTCTAATAGAATTAGTATAGAAGTCTATATAATTAGCCAAATCGTCTGAAGCATGAACAGAATCGCCTTTGTTCCGAAGGCCTAGCGAGTTAAGCGAGTTCCTTTTTTCTTTTTTCAAAGGCAGTCCTTTTCTTTCCCCGGACCGATGACTCGCTTGTTCAGTACTGCTAACTATTATTGGAGGATTCCGTCCCCTCGGGACTACCAGTAGCTTCGGTTGTTGAATCTCGTGCAAGTTAGGTTGTGGTTGTATTGGCTGCAAGCGGAACGTAGGCGCTTTAGGTGTGTGTTGGCCATGCACTCTCGCGTCGTGTAATGTCGTATGTATGATAGAGGTGGTGTGGTGATTGACCTCAATGCTAATGGTTATCCCCAAGGTTCAACGAATGAATGAAGCTATGCTATGATCGTACCCGGATAGAGATGATAGTCTTCCTCTGATGTCTCCAAGCCGGCCATAATAGAATCGATAGGCGAAGCAGCCAATAGCAGTCTGTTCTCGCCTATCGATAGATAGCAGGTTGCTTCCAAGCTCAAACCATTTGAAACAGAATTGCTACTTTTTTCTTGTTATTGATAGAGTGGTATTCTCCGCCCCTGTCAAATAAAGTAGAGGAAGAGTCTTTCTCCAATGAGAATAAAGAAAGTTTTTGGGCAAGACAAGAAAGGAACTCGCCCTTTGACACCAAGGGATAAGAGCGGATTGCTGGCGATGACTTGGTGAAGGGAATCTATGAGAGAAGGTTCTCGACGAACCGGGTTCCGACCGAATAGAGCGCGGAGCCAACGAGTTCAGTCGAACAACGTAACGAGTCTAAGGGCGCTTGAAAGGAATGGACGGGCGAAGGAAAATGAAATATGAAAAAAAATCTGCTTTGGGAGTGTGAGATAGGCGGACGGGGAGTACGCAGCCGAACAACCGCAGGGGCTTCCAGCAGTGATAGCTGAACTAACCAGACGGGCCGCCCAAAACCTGGAGCTGACATTGAAATCGGAAATCAAAGTCGGACCCCGGCTATCCGAAGAAGGCAGACTGAAGCGGAGGAGCAGAAAATGCAACACAACAAGGGGCGAATCAATCAGAATGGAGACAGGGAGGAGAGGTAAAAGATAGATTTTCGAGCCTGAACATATAAGCAACCTTCTATCTGGCCTCTGTACCAGTAGTGGAGTGGCTTGCTATTTTCAATCAGAAAAGGAAGATTGAGCAATGCAAAGGAGAAAGAAGTTGTCCCCTCTTCTCTGGTAACCCGCCGCCGCATATGTCGAAAAAGAGGGAGCGGGGAAGGAAGAACAACCGTTTTACTTTGGCACATGAGGTGGCGGGTTTGGCTAGGTAACATAATGGAAATGTATCGGACTGCAAATCCTGGAATGACGGTTCGACCCCGTCCTTGGCCTCGAGGAGTGGTGAGCAGCACGGAACTTGAATCAATCTTTTGGCATATAATATAGGGGGCTAGAAATCCACAGACAACATTCTGGAACTTCCAAACCAAAGAAATGCAACAGGAAATGAAATGTTACGCTTCAATAGAATAATTCGGTAGTATTCTACCCTATGGTAGATCGAAGGTCCTGTGCCACTTGAACTCAAATCTATCTTACCTTCAATCCATCGTTGTCCAGTCAAGCCAGCCCATAAAAAAATGTTAGACCGGCTGACACAACCGAATTGGTTGAGGAAAAGGAAAGCCCAGCGACCAAGCACTCCCGCCCCCAAAAGCGGAGACCGAAGAACCGCCAGGTTGTCGAGGACACGTCTGAAGAGGAGGCCGGCGGCCTCTAAGTTTACCACCCTACCCACTAATGGACTACGAGGGGGGAAGGTGAACGGGAACCGACCGAAAACCCGAACCGCTTGACCCCTTCATACTCGATTCATTAGGGTTGGGGATGGATGGAACCAATCAGAAGTGCAAATCGCGCAAGCGAAGCCGGGAAACGGACCGCAGCGCAACGACTAGGACTCGTGTCGGAGGACTTTTGAGCGTGAGCTACCGCTCATGCAGCGACAAGGACCCGCAACTCTCGAAGGGGCCATCAACCACCCGAATCACTGTAGCAACCCCTCCCTTTACTTTACTCAATGGATAGCGCTTATTCTCTTTCAATCAACAAAATGAGAAATGGGGGAGAAAGAAAAGAAAGAGGTCTTTATTGAAGAGGCTTTGCACCCGGAATAGGACTAATGCAGATCCAGAAGAATGGGTCTGGGCTTTCGAAAAGATGAATATGCAAAGGGTAAGGTAAAGAGAAAGTCTTTTGAACAACCAACCTGACATAAGGATTCTAGCTCGCCCACTTAGAGCAGATGGATATTCTCGGACGGGGAAAAGCGGCACTCGACATCTATTAAACAAGACCAAGAACAAAGTCATACCATGCCCTCGGGGGAAACTAGTGATGATTGCCATGAATGCAGCCCTCGAGGACGTGTACAAGAAGGTCTTTGCCGATTCCTATCAACATGGTGCACCTCAGAGGGGCGTGAAAAGCCCGTGGAGACTTTGACCGAATGAATAGGGATCAATGGATAGACATTTTTTGAGGAGGAGAATCCAGGATGAACGCTTTTTTCATTCGCTATGCGCTGACTGGATGCGTACTCGCGTGATCAATCGATGGACGGGGGAATTGCGTGAATGACGAGACCGGCCTAACCTAAAGTGGGTCCTCCCCCCCCCCTTGAGAATCTTGATTGACTGACACTAGGAACCGATTCGGAGAAAGAAGAAGCATGGCATGAGATAGGCGGCGGAAGAATTTCCGATAGCGAATTACTTGACTCGATGGATGGAGGTAGAGCCCTCCAACTCAAGCACGAAATCAATGTTGAGTCAACAATAATCCAGAGGGGCACCACCAAGCGGGATCGAGACCAGCCCCTTGTATATAGGGTTCCAAACCTGCGCTTCTTCAAATATCCCATCCCAGTAGGGGCTTCAAAGCTTGACTAAGAGAAAGTGGAAAGAAAAGGGGCGCGCTAGCTGCAATCAAACTAAAGCGCTAACGAGCAAGAATGCCTATAGATAGCGCTTTAGTAATAAGATAGTTTTCAGGAATCGATTCTTTGATTGAATAGCAGAAGTGCTACTTAGTAGTAGAAACTCGGAGAGACGGAGATGCGACTATTTCATACCTGCTAACTCCTAGGATGAGAAGTGGGTCCCTTGTTTTTGGCAGGAAGAGTTTCAG